GCATAGAGTACATATGATGAGCTACAACAATAGTTGTAGAGCCTAGCATAGCTAGGTTAAGAGATAATTGAGCATGCCATGACGTTGTTAGGATTTCATAGAGACCCTTATGGCCTTGTCCTGTAAATGGGCCTTTATGAGCCTCCAAAATATCTTTAAGTCCATGACCGATACCCCAGTTCGTCCTATACATATGACCAGCGATCAGGAAAAGAATAGCAATAGCTAAATGATGGTGTGCAATATCGCTCAACCATAAGCCACCGGTTATTGGATCTAGTCCTCCGCGAAAAGTAAGAAATTCTGCGTATTTGGACCAATTCAAGGTGAAAAAGGGGGTTGCTCCTTCGGCAAAACTAGGATAAAGTTGAGCCAAAAGGTCACGATTCAAGATAAATTCATGAGGAAGTGGTATCTCTTTAGGATCAACCCCAGCGTCAAGAAATTGGTTAATCGGTAAAGATACATGGATTTGGTGTCCCGCCCAAGAAAGAGACCCAAGTCCTAATAACCCCGCTAAGTGGTGATTCAACATGGATTCTACATCTTGGAACCAGGCCAATTTGGGAGCGGCTTTGTGATAATGGAACCAACCAGCAAAAAGCATTAACGATGCAAAAATCAATGCACCGATTGCGGTACAATAGAGTTGTAACTCACTAGTTATTCCAGATGCTCGCCAAATCTGAAAAAAACCGGAGGTTATTTGGATTCCTCGGAAACCCCCGCCTACATCACCATTCAAAATTTCTTGCCCTACTATTGGCCAAACTACCTGAGCACTGGGTCCAATGTGAGTAGGATCGCTTAGCCATGCTTCATAATTGGAAAAACGGGCACCGTGGAAGTACATGCCACTCAACCAAAGAAAGATAATGGAGAGTTGACCGAAATGAGCACTAAAGATTTTTCGAGAGATCTCTTCCAAATCACCAGTATGACTATCGAAATCGTGAGCATCAGCATGTAGGTTCCAGATCCAAGTGGTAGTATCGGGGCCCTTAGCTATTGTTCTTGAGAAATGCCCGGGTCTGGCCCATTCCTCAAAAGATGTTTTTACAGGATCCCTATCCACAACAATTTTAACTTCTGGTTCCGGCGAACGAATAATCATTAAGTCCTCCTCTTTCCGGACAAGACATACAAAGAGACTCGCCAACTGTCTTTTTAGTGAATCTTTGAAGGATAGATATTATGATTAGTCCTTTTCTTTACTATCTCTATCTACCACCCTTCTATTTTTTTTTTTTTAGTTATTCACTGGAGCAATTATATATTGAAGTCAATCCGAGGCAAGTGTTCGGATCTATTATGACATAAGGATTAGGTGCCTAACGGACATTGGTTATCCGGGAAAATTATTTCTCGACATAACAAAAAAAGATTTTTTTTACGTTTTAATTTAAGAAGTTAGTGTATTTTTTTTTTAGGGTATAAGCCCTACATCTACTTTCCTTGAGTAAGCATAATATAAATATTTTTATTCGATTCCAAACTCCAAGAAACTCATTAGAATTATTAAAAAAATCTTAGAATTATTAAAAAAATCGTCCTTTAGGTAGAAGTAGAATATTTCGATTGCCGCCTTTTATTTACTTTATTACCTCTGTTCTAGAGCCTATTCCTATTGTTTATACTTATGAAATATGATATAAAATAGAAATGATATAAAATCGAAGGTAGAAGAAAGGGATATAATGAAATTCTTGATTCGATCTTCCTACCAAAATTATTTGATTAATGCATCAACAATTAAAACGCCCATTTTATGAAAATGAAGAGTGGTCTTATTCAAATTCAAAGCGCTTCGTAATCTTCAACCAGTTCTGTGCTTCAATATAATTTCCCGGAGTAAGCGCTATAGCTTGTTTCCAATACTCAGCAGCTTGATCAAACCAAGCTTCCGCAATTTCCGAATCGCCCTGTAGAATGGCCTGTTCTCCTCGGTCGGAATAGGCAGTTCCTTCCCCTAGAACCGTACTTGAGAGTTTCCTACCTCATACGGCTCAGAAATTGCTATCTTAATTTCTCCTATCTTAACTGAATTCGATTTCTCAAAAATCGATCCAATTTCTTCTTGGGTTAAGCATAAGAAGTTAATTACCTAAGTTTCAAACCCTAATTTTGAGCAATAATCAGTCTGATCTTTTCTCCCACCTTCAGAAGAATGAAGCATAGATAGCCCTATATCCTTCGTTCGAATTTTCTGAAAGGTAACTATCTCGGTTTCGTGTCTTTCATATATGAAATTTCTATAGAATCCTTGAAAAAGACTTTTCCCATAAGAAAGAAAAAAGAACTTACTATCTTTGGGATCTGATACTACACCGCTGCTTAATCCTTTAGTGGATCGGCTCTATTACATAAGCGGATTCCTAAATTTTGCCCCATATCATGGTATAATTAAGCAGTTTTTTTTAGTTGTATCGACCCAGTCGCTCACTAATTGATCTTTACGGTGCTTTCTCTATCAATTTGAGACTTTATCCATAGAGTAGTAGTATAGGCTCGACTTTCTTCTTATTTTGATTCTCGTTAATTGTTCTTCCTTCCTACAGCTGATAGGGCAAAATCATTGTTTTGACGATCCCTATGTAGAAAGCCCTTTTTCTAGTATTTACTAGAAAATTTCATCTTTTTTTCGTCTTTCTTTCTATAGTGGAGATAGTCGCACGTAATGACAGATCACGGCCATATTATTAAAAGCTTGCGGTAAGAAGGGGTTTCGTTCTAGCGCCCGGAAATAATATTCCAAAGCCTTTGTATGCTCTCCATTGCTTGTGTGTATAAGGCCGATGTTATATAGTATATAACTTCGATCATAGGGATCAATTTCTAGTCGCGTAGCTTCATAATAATTCTGCAAAGCTTCCGCATAATTTCCTTCGGATTGAGCCAACATCCGTTACGGTCGTTCATTCTATTCAAAAAATCTCCGTTCCAAAACCGTACATGAGGTTTTCATCTCATACGGCTCCTCCCTTCTGTACATAGTACTAAGCAAAAAATCTATAGAATGAAAATAGAATTAGTCCCATCTCATTATGGATCGAAAGGGGCTGGTATTTTTCCAAGAAATCTCTAGCCAACCTTCCCCCAAGAGGTTTTTCTTAACACCAATGAATTCTATTAATGCTAGAGGAAAACGATAGCTCCAGGAATTTCTTTGTTCTCAACGCCTCCTATTTAGAGGAATTAGCCACTTCAACGACCTTTGATGGTTATAAGGGTATCCAAGGTACAAACCTGATGGTTGTTTGCTATCCCAACCATTCTTCCCAATCCTGATACCGATCAGGAAAGGGTTAATTTCTAACAAAGTTTTTCTCTTGTTGATTCCTATTTCGAGGTGTAGTGCTTTTCTCCCCTATGCTGCCTATTGGTCCTAGTAGAGTGTAATACAGAACCTATCCTGTAGGTGTAACCTTTCGCTCAATACTCAAATCTACAATTGAAGCATCTAAGGCCGCATCAATCGAGGATACACGACAGAAGGAATTGTTAGTTCACCTCACCTTCCCCAAGCGTGGGTTTCCTTTACTAATTTGGTTCTCTCTATTTGAACCCCCTCTCTTTCTCGTGAGACTGAGATGTGGGTAGGGCTAAAAAAAAAAAAAAAAAGTCAAATCGCACCATCTCTATAATAAGTAAATGCCCTTTTTTCCCCTGAGGTTGTCGGAATTATTTGCAATAAAATATTGGCTACAATCGAGGAGGTCTTATCAATGAAATTTCCATTTATACGGGATCTAGGCATAATTCCCAATCCATTCTATATAGAATTCTTTTCATTCTATCACAAAATAACATAAAAACTTATAAATCGCTCCATATGCTCTAAATGGATAACAAAGGTATGGATTTTCCACTCAGCTCAAATTGTCTCCTTTTTCTTCTGTTTGGACAAGAAGAGATATGAAATATTTGAGTAAGATTGGGTTTCATTCCCCTTTCCTATTTCTCAACAACAACTTCTGTCATCAGCTATTTTCCGTTTTCAAAGTCATTTCATTAATTATCCCATACCCCTTTTTATTTAGATTGTATCGCGTAACATACCTTATGCAAATAGAATTCTAGGGTTCCTTGGTTCCTTTATTTTCTTATGGAATAATAAGGATTCTTCTATTCTCTTTTTATTTGGTTTTTCCAAAAAGAAAAACTTTTTTGGGGGGCGGAATTCCTAGTAAAAAAAAAAGGATCCTTATACTTAGATAAAAAAAAAGAATTTTTCGAATAGAGCCATGGAATCCCCCAACGGTTGTGGCTGTACCTGTACTGCAGGAATACAAAAACTCGCTATTCACTCAGTTTATTTTACATAATAAGTTATGTAGGAGAGATGGCCGAGCGGTTCAAGGCGTAGCATTGGAACTGCTATGTAGACTTTTGTTTACCGAGGGTTCGAATCCCTCTCTTTCCGTTTCTCTTAATTCATCAACGTTACCGATCACAATGTATCAAATCAAATAACAATTTTTTTGAGCAATAATACCTTTATTTAATGGAATTCTCTAAAGCAAATTACTTTGGTATGTAAAATATAACAAAAAACAAAAAAGATCCTAAGGTTAATCTATTTCTGCTAGCTGAATGGGAAAATACAAATTAAGAGCCTTAGGTCGATTTAATTCGGGGAAAGGGGAAGGGAAAAAAAATTCTATGAACCTTTCCTTTTGCATTAAGCTCAAGTCTGACGAGAGTAATATTCTACAACTAACAACTCATTTATTTTCAGACCGACCCACTTTCTATCTAGGATTTTTTGTACTAGTCCTTTATATTGCAATGTATCAACCGTCAAATGCTTTGGCAATTTGCCCGGATCGGATGAAGCAATAGAATTTTGAACCAAACATTTTGATCTTTGGTTCTCCTTCGTAGTAATAATATCTCGGGGTTTGCAACGAAAACTTGGTATATCAACTATACGACCATTAACTAAAATATGTCTATGATTAACTAATTGCCGGGCCCCAGGAATGGTTGAAGCCATACCCAATCGAAAAACAATATTATCCAAACGCATTTCAAGTAATTGTAGTAAAACTTGACCTGTTGACTTTTTTGCTTTTCCAGCGATATGTACATATCTAAGTAATTGTCGTTCTGTCAGACCATAATGAAAACGTAATTTCTGTTTTTCTTGAAGACGAATACGATATTGCTCTTTTTTCCCAGAATGGAATTTCTTTTTCAGATTACTTCCGGATTTAGGCGTTTTTCTAGTGAGTCCTGGTAAAGCTCCCAGACGGCGTATTTTTTTTAAACGAGGTCCTCGATAACGGGACATGAAGACTCCTTTTTTTATTGAAATTACATTTTACACAATAAATTTCATTGTATTTACATTACAGAATACATCGAAATTAAAACTGAATTAAACTAAAGGATAAACAGAGTAAAATCTACTAAAGTACCACAAAAAATGGAATTTCATCAACATCTGGATTTTTTTGTATATATATTATTTATTTTAATGTTTTGTATCTAGCAAAACTGTAAGATAGAACGACGTAATGGACTCTGGATTCGCCATTTAATTCGGAGAAAAAAAAAAGAGATTCTTGTTCATGGAACATCAATAGAGAAAAAAGCCGACTATCGGATTTGAACCGATGACCCTCGCATTACAAATGCGATGCTCTAACCTCTGAGCTAAGTGGGCTTACATAACAGAAATAGTGTAACAAATAGAAATATATATAGATATAGGAAATCCTAAAAATGGCAGATCTTTATTATTAATCTTAGTTATTAACTAGGAAAAAAATACTCGAATTTCATAACATAAAGAAAAAGTTAGATTGATATGCTTAACTAAACGATATTCTACGATATTCTTAAAGAGGATTATATAATTTAATAGGATTATAGAATTTATTGAACTTTCTTTTTATTTCTCTAACTCGCAAATTCATTTTTCTAATAGAATCTATTCCAATTTCTATATTGAATTTGATTTCAGATATTTTAAATTTGATACGGCTCGGACGAATAATCTAATACATAGAAAAGAATAATATATATGAATAATAAAGAGAAAATGCGAATCTTTTGGCATTTTCATTCGAGCATTATATACATTTTTAAAAATATTTTTTTTATTTGTTAATAATTTAAGGATTAATATTTCACTAAGGAAAAGATAGAATTATAACAAATGAAATTTCTAATTCTGATTAGAAAAAAAAAAGAATTAATATCAAGCGTTAGAGTATGATTTTGAATATTCTCAAAAAGGAAAGAAGGGGGTGGGGGAGAGAAAAACTTTTGGATATATTGATTCCGATTGAATTACAAATATATCAACGGTAGAATCAATTCAATGCTGAATTGCAATAAGCGGGGTCTCTTGAATAGAGACGAGCTGCTAAACTACGTCGAATAATGAATTCAATGATTCAAAAAAAACTAAGAGATACAGGAAATTAAACAAGGAATCCAGGTTTCAAAGAAAAAAAAGACAATGGGGATATGGCGAAATCGGTAGACGCTACGGACTTGATTGTATTGAGCCTTGGTATGGAAACCTGCTAAGTGGTAACTTCCAAATTCAGAGAAACCCTGGAATGAAAAATGGGCAATCCTGAGCCAAATCCCTTTTTTGAAAAAAAACAAGTGGTTCTCAAACTAGAACCCAAAGGAAAAGGATAGGTGCAGAGACTCAATGGAAGCTGTTCTAACGAATCGCGGTGTAATTACGTTGTGTTGGTAGTGAAACTCCCTCTAAATTACTAAATTAGAGAAAGAAGGGCTTTATACATCTAATACACACGTATAGATACTGACATAGCAAACGATTAATCACAGAACCCATACTATAATGATAGTATAGGTTCTTTATTTTTTTTTTTTAGAATGAAATTAGGAATGATTATGAAATAGAAAATTCTGAATTTTTTTAGAATTATTGTGAATCCATTCCACTCGAATATTGAGTAATCAAATCCTTCAATTCATTGTTTTTGAGATCTTTTCTTTTAAAAATAGGATTAATCGGACGAGGATAAAGAGAGAGTCCCATTCTACATGTCAATACTGACAACAATGAAATTTCTAGTAAAAGGAAAATCCGTCGACTTTATAAGTTGTGAGGGTTCAAGTCCCTCTATCCCCAAACCCTCCTTTATTCCCTAACCATAGTATTTATCTTATCCTCTTTTCTTTTTTATCAATGGGTTCAAGATTCATTAGCTTTCTCAGTATACTTATACTCTTTCACAAAAGAGTGCGAAGAGAACTCAATAGATCTTATGTTATTCATTAAATAGATTTGTTTTTTATTAGAGTATCCGCAAAAAATCTCAATTATTAATTAAATTTATAAGTGTTATTAAGTAAGCCGTCTACAATGCATAGGACTATCCCCCCATTTCAAAATTAGGAATGGAATACTTTATTGATTTTTGAGTCCCTTTAATTGACATAGATGCAAATACTCTACTAGGATGATGCACAAGAAAGGGTCAGGATAGCTCAGTTGGTAGAGCAGAGGAC